CGTATTTTGATTTTTCTTGAATTGAAAACAAAAAAAATAGGATTATATGTGAGATCGTTTTTGGAATTGTATATTCAATGATTCACTAATCGTAATTAAAATAGATTTTATCTATTCTAGAATAGAATTCGAATAGAATATTTAGAAAAAAGGAAATAAGCGGGTAGCGGGAATCGAACCCGCATCGTTAGCTTGGAAGGCTAGGGGTTATAGTCGACGTTCAATTCATTGCTTTGAACGTCTCTAATTCAAAACCGAACATGAAACTTTGGTTTCATTCGGCTCCTTTATGGAATATGAGTAAATTCATAGATCTAAGATGTGAACAAAATGAACAAAAAGATACCCATAACACCTACGTCAGCTTTTTGTTTGAATACAAACAAACAAAATGAATCGCTTTCTAGATGATCCTTCTAGAAGAAGGTGATTCTAACAATCTTTCTAGTTACTTCGTTCTCTATTTCTATTTGAGAGGATCCTAAGGAAAAGGATTTTGTTTCCACCGAGCTAAAACAATATGTCGATGTCTCTAGTAAACCAAAGTCGTCGTTGAATAGCTATTTTGCTCCAATTTATTTATTTAGAAAAAAAATGGAAGATTTAGTTACGATTCGAAATGGACTTTCTATCTTCTGCCATGGATCCTTTACTCATACTTATTCAATTGGAATTTTTGGTCCAATTCAAAAATTATGTTTCGCAATTTCATAATCCAACTTTTCAATTTATAAGTGACGCATGGATAAAAATCACGAGAATTCGTATTTTTTTCTCGAATTTCTCATTGAGAGGTAAAGGATTAAATCTTTTTAAGAAATAAAGTTTTTGGTCGGAATATGAATAAAACCGAAAGACCCTTTAACTATTAACGGTTAATAGAACGAATCACACTTTTACCACTAAACTATACCCGCTACAATATGATTATTGTATACAAATGGATCTTTTGTCGAACAAGATCGTTGAGCATGATCAAGATAGGATCATCAAAGAATCATCAAAATGAGAACGTTGCACTTTTTGCGGGGAGATCCAAATGAAAATGGTGGAAGAATCGATAGTTTCTTTTTGAGTTTGGTAAAATATAACAAGAAAAAGAATGTAAATAGTCTTTGTTCTTTTTTTTTGTTGCTTGAATATAAAATATTCAATTGCATATAATAATATAATAACAAAAGTTTTTTTGTTTTCAAATGAGATATCAGATAAATCATTATAATTCGTTGGAACAAAAACAAGAGCCCGGCTAGGTACTGACCGGGCCGGGCCATGAGAATAAGAATTTCGAACAAAATCAACACAAAAGGGTCTTGCTGATTTTTTTTTATTTTAGTTCGATTGTTCGGGCGGTCGAGCCCATCTTTTAGATAAAGGAAATTCCCGATTTATGGATCTCTATATATATAATAGAATAGAGAAAGAAGAAAGATTCTTTACATTATGTGTAATGTAGTAATTATCTTTTTCAATTGGGAGAGATGGCTGAGTGGACTAAAGCGTCGGATTGCTAATCCGTTGTACGAGTTATTCGTACCGAGGGTTCGAATCCCTCTCTTTCCGTTGATGAATTTATTTGGTTTTTTTTTCAAATTTTGAAAATCTTAGTGAAACGTGTAGAATAGATAAAATCCTAAGAAAATTTGAAAATTAACTAAAACCAAGGAAAACCCCCTGTATTTTATTCTTCACGTCCAGGATTTCGCCCTGGATCATTAGATAGGAATCCAAAGATAAAGAGAGACACAAAAAATATCACTACGGTATAAACGAAGAGTTTCAGAGTAAGCATTACACAATCTCCAAGATGGTTTTTTTGAAAAAAAAAAAGAGAATAGATCTTCTATTTTTCTACCACATATCCTAAAGAAATGGGGTTTTTCTAGAAATGCATTGTCACAAATTCATTTGTTTTTATTAACCCAAATTTCGGTTTATATCCAAATTAGATATTATATTGTGGGAGACCCTAATAGGGTTAGGGTCTTTCACTGGAAAGGGGTCAAAAATGAGGAAATGAGGGTAAGCCTGGGTTTTGTCGACTATACACGAATTTCAGCGTGTGAATCGAGGGTTCATACTCTAAAACTTATCTTATTTTTTCAATTGTTAGAATTTTTTTATCGAGGAAATCATACATTTTCTAGGATATTATTATTCAGGATCTCATCGAAAACTTACAGCAGCTTGCCAAACAAAAGCTAAGAGAAAAAAAAACAAAGGTATGACTGGCATAACATCCACGATTGGATTCAAAAAAGCATAGGCTTCGGGCAATTTGCCGAAGAAAAAACTACTCGAATAAAAGGGAGAATTAATACAAATACAGATCAAACTAACGATATTAAGCATAACAGACATTTTGTTATTGGAGATAATTGCATTTTGGTTGCGTTTTTGCTATAAGGAAAAAGAAAGTAAGTAAGGTAGACAAAAACCCTTCTTTTTCTTTGAATCCACCCAACCAAAAATCCTCCAATTCTCAAAGGAGGATATAAGAAATCATACTTTCATACAATATCTTAATTGAATTCTATGTAATGATCAATAAATTAAGTTGAATTCTATATCTATATGTATCAAAATCCTAGTACCAATCGATTCTATGGATCTATAGATATTTGGACTCGAGTTGACAAACAAGCAATACCAATATTATTGTTTCTTAGTGTCGATTAGAAATTGAAATGGGGCGTGGCCAAGTGGTAAGGCAACGGGTTTTGGTCCCGCTATTCGGAGGTTCGAATCCTTCCGTCCCAGCGCAGTCAATTTTTTATGCTCCATTATTACTATAGAAAGAAATAGGGGAGTGGGTAGGAGTTAATCCATATTAATTTGAATATCTGTGTCTGTTCGAATTTCATTAATAAATGATCAAGTTCCGTATTATATAGAAATATGTTATGGAGCTGATGTTTTTTCTTTGAATCTAATTTGATTTAGGTATTTTGTGTTTGACTCGAATGAAAAATTAGAAATCTATTATCTATTTAAGGCTTGAGGCAGGGGTGATTTATCCTATCCCTTTGTATTCACTTTCTCACAAGAGTCAATATTCCTCAACCCCATTTAAACCAAATACATATCAATCGTATAATATAATTATATAAATGTTACGTATCATTCTATTTCAACGACAAGAAAATTTTTGGTTCTTTGTGAAAAAGATTTGTAATCCTTAAATTATTTAAACTAAAATTATAGATATTCGATAATCTAGAATATCTATAACAGTGACAATTGTTCAGTCTATCTGATAGATACGAAGAACCTCCCCTTTCAAATTTATATTTGAAATTCAATCAGTGATGAGTCAATTCAAAAAGAACGACCGATCCTCCTATGAAGATAAAAGGTGATGCTTATTGTCCAATTTTCTTCAAATTCCATTTAATAATAATAATGATGTAGAAATAGGAAACCTTTTCAATTCGAAAGATTCCTTGTACGTGGAAGCTTTGAAAAAGTAAGAAATCATTTAATCTATCCTATTGAGTCACTTGAAGATGCAGATTCAAAAAGTTAAAAGTTATTCGTTTCTCTATTTCTATTTTTTTCTCGGATCTATATATTATTTATGTATGTTAAAAATGCCGTCTTGCTAAGACTTTTTCAGAAAAATAGTTCCACATATCATATATTCATATATAGAAGAAAAGTCTAGATTACGATGTCTATGGACAGCTGAACCAGTGACTATTCATGATTCCATAATTGAATCAATTTCATACCGGTTCCAAATTAGAGGAATGTTATGGTAAAACTTCGTTTGAAACGATGTGGTAGAAAGCAACGTGCGACTTGAAGGACACGATCCGTTGTGGATTTTTACATCCACCATTTTTGATTTGTCTAGGAATAAGGGTGCTCTTGGCTCGACATTGTTTGTTCTGTTACACCCGAACCCTTCGTTTTTTGTTGGGTTGTAAATAGTGCACGCTGGAGCTCGAATAGAAAGTATTAATTCATTTTTCGGGGGCAAGGATCTAGGGTTAATGCCAATCAATTGGAGGAACAACTTCGTAAATATATCGAACATATATAGGAATCGAAAGGATCCAATTCGAGCAAGTTTCCGATTCAAAAGCAAAACTTGTTGAAATTGATTCCAATTTTTCGATTCAAAGTGTATCACGCGGGAATCGACTGTCCATAGGATTTTTTGATCGAAAGAAATCAAAAGGGGGTATGTTGCTGCCATTTTATTTTGAAAGAATTAAGAAACACCGAAGTAATGTCTAAACCCAATGATTAAAAGTAAGGAAAGGATCTAAGAACAAGGAAACACCCTTTTAATTTAATTGTCTCAATCGTCTCAATAACTGGATCGGACTAAAGAATCCAAATAGAATTTGAAATGGTTTAAACGAGACAAACAAAAGGGAGTAAAGACGACTCAATAAATGAAATTGACTAAAGATTTTTCCTTTGAACTATTTGAGAGTTATCCAACTTGAGTTATGAGTACGAATGGTTTATTTTTCATTTTCAGGAAGAAAAAAAGACTGAAATCATAGTCTAATTTATTTTATGGGCGCTTTTGTCATTTAATTTATTAGAATTGCATATATAGACAAAACTTCGAATCAAATCATTTTTTCGCGAGCTGTACGAGGAGAAAACTTCCTATACGGTTCTAGGGGGGGTATTGTTCATCTACATCTATCCCAATGAGCCATCTATCGAATCGTTGCAATTGATGTTCGATCCCGAAGAGAAGGAAAAGATCTTAGAAGGGTGGGCTTTTATGATCCAATGAAGAATCAAACTTTTTTAAATGTTCCTCTTATTCTATATTTCCTTGAAAGGGGTGCTCAACCCACGGGAACTGTTCAGAATCTTTTAAAGAAAGCCGAAGTTTTTAAGGAACTTCTGCCTAATCAAATGAAATTCAATTAAAGAAATACCAGGGGGGTAGCGACTTGTATATAACTTTGTCTAACTTTTTTCTACTTGCCCCCCTTTTCTTTTTTTCTTCCGTATTCATATTTATTTATCATAGATTCTGTCGAATCTTATGGTATGGTCTAGATGGTCTAGAAGACCAAATTGATTGATCTTATAAATATCAAATTTCCGCATTTCCTTTATTTAATTGTGTGGTTTTCATTGGAACTCGACTAAGCAAGAACAAGGAATCTACTTTGCTTAGTCCACTTAGATTGATCAAATACATTAGCATTAGGGACTAAAAAATCCGATATTTTTTTTTGAATTCTTCCTTTTTTATTCTTCGATTTATACTTTTTCTATCTATGTAGATTAGATATGTAGTGCCAATCCAAGACAATTTTGAATATTATTGTATTTCATTGTTAAATTGAAATTCAAAGGATTTAAAAAAGGATTTTATTTCATGTAATTTCTCTTTTCCAATGTATTCTTTTCTCAACATTTATATTGACAACAGTGTATTGAACAAATATAATTCATCGTGATAAGCGATCCGGGTCTATTTATTTTTGTCCCATAGTTTTGTTACTTTATCTTATTCAAATGATGTTTTCTTTGATACAAGAGGTTTTTTTGATTGAAAGAAAGCTAGATAACATAAGAGATGCTCTATCCATTTTCACAATGCTGTATCTTTTTTTTTTTTCTTTTATTTTATCTGACAATTTCTTGTATTTTCATCGAATCACTTCATTTTTATGTTTTGAATCCATTATCAAATCTGTTTTTTTGTTAGATTTGTTAACTCATGGGTTTGATTAGTTTGTATAATATCTTTTTTTCTCTTTGTTTAAAATCAATTTAATTGAATTTGATTGTATCTATACACCCTTTGTTGAGGTTTAATCTATGTTTGTTTTTTTCGGGTTGCTAACTCAACGGTAGAGTACTCGGCTTTTAAGTGCGGCTAGAATCTTTTACACATTTGGATGAAGTGACGAATTCGTCCGTAACCTTGGTAAACTTTGGAAGACCGCGACTGATCCTGAAAGGGAATAAATGGAAAAAATAGCATGTCGTATCAATGGAGAGTTCTGAGGATATTTCATTCTTATCGGATTGGTATAAAACCTTTTTAAAATTCTTGGAACGGAACAAAAGAAAGTTGGGTCGAATGAATAAATGGATAGGAGCCCTGTGGCTTCAATTAATTATCAGAAAGAAAAAGCAACCGGCTTCTGTTCTTAATTTGAATAATTTCCCGATCTAACTAGACGTTAAAAATAAATTGGTGCCTGATACGGGAAGCACTTATCACTCCACGAGTGGATTCTATTTTTTTTAATGAATCCTAACTATTGACATTCTCCATTATGGACTGAAGATGCGTGTGTAAAAGAAGCAGTATATTGATAAAGAAAGTTTTTTCCGAAATCAAAAGAGCGATTCGGTTTAAAAAATAAAAGATTTCTAACCATCTTGTTATTCTATAACACAAACATAGACGAATTAAATGAAATGGATGGAAAAAGGAGAGGGTAGAGAATCTGTTGATTAGTTTATCTGTCCCCGAGGTATCGATTTTTACAGAATACCTTGTTTTGACTGTATCGCACTATGTATCATTTGATAACCCCCCCAATCTTCTACCTTTAATTCAAATCGAATTTCAAATGGAGGAAATCCAAAGATATTTACAGCTGGAGAGATCTGAACAACACGACTTCCTGTATCCACTTATCTTTCAGGAGTATATTTATGCATTTGCTCATAATCGTGCTTTGAGTAAATTGATTTTGTCGGAAAATCTGGGTTATGACAATAAATCCAGTTTACTGATTGTGAAACGGTTAATTACTCGACTGTATCAACAGAATCATTTTCTGATTTCTCCTAATGATTCTAACCAAAATCCATTTTGGGGGCGCAACAAGAATTTGTATTCTCAAATCATATCAGAGGGGTTTGCTTTTATTGTCGAAATTCCATTTTCTTTACAATTCCTATCCTGTCTAGAAGGGGAAACGAACAAGATAGGAAAATCTCAGAATTTACGATCAATTCATTCAATATTTCCCTTTTTCGAGGACACTTTTTCACATTTTAATTTTGTGTTAGATATGGTAATACCTCGCCCTGTTCATGTGGAAATCTTGGTTCAAATCCTTCGCTATTGCGTAAAAGATGCTTCCTCCTTGCATTTATTACGAGTCTTTCTCAATGAATATTGTAATTGGAATAGTCTTCTTATTCCAAAGAAAGCCAGTTCCCCTTCTTCAAAAAAAAATAAAAGATTATTCTTATTCTTATATAATTCTCACGTATGTGAATATGAATCCATTTTCGTCTTTCTACGTAACCAATCTTTTCATTTACGATCAACATCTTCTGGAGTTTTTCTTGAACGAATCTATTTCTATATAAAAATAGAACGTCTTGTGAACGTCTTTGTTAAGATTAAGGATTTGGGGGCAAACCCGCGGTTGGTCAAGGAACCTTTCATGCATTATATTAGGTATCAAAAAAGATCCATTCTGGCTTCAAAAGGGACATTCATTTTTATGAAGAAATGGAAATTTTACCTTGTCACTTTTTGGCAATGGCATT